CTGGCCCTTTGTTAATCGGGGCTAAAACTCCTGAAATAAAAAATGCCAAAAGGGGAATAAGACTTGATATTATTAAAAATGCCCAAAAAATATCATATTCATAGAGCAGAAACATAGACACACTCCTATAAACGTGGAAAATATACCCGACGGGCCGATTCGAATTGAATTGAAATAATTTGAATTGTCAAGTTATCCATAACTATTTATTCAAAACAAGAATTTTTTTTATTTTTTTTTTTTCATGATTTAGAACAGAACAAGTAGTCAAATATAAGTAATAAAATGTATAGAAATTTTCATCTTAGGATTTAAAATATCTTGGTGTTGACATATTCCCTTTATTAGAATTCAGGTGGGGTTTCTATTGATTAAACACAGAAAAAGCCCACTTGGCATTGTTGACAATGAAATATTCGTTTTGCAACAAACTTGAGCTTGTACACAAATACCGCGGCCGTTTCTGAATCTGCGCAAATTACTCTTTGGGGTTTTTAACCAGGCTCATTTCATAAATTTTACTGAAAAAATGCACCAGTATTAGATATACTAAACTAAAGAAAAAGAGTATCACAAATTTCTTAATTGTGATAGGAAAATTCATATAGAATTCGTCCCCGAAGGAAGATGGATAGCGAAGGGTTACCTTGTTCTTTATCCACCATTGGATAATATCGATTGGATCTATTGAAATTCATTTTTACTTTCCGTTTTCTGTTCCGTTTTAAATCATTCCTGAGAGTTAGCTTATAAGAAAGATTTTATTTTGATGAACCTGCTGGTTAATTACAAGTAACAAACAATAATGAAAATTCAAAAAATTATATAATTTTTTGAATTTTCATGGGCTTTAGTTTAGGGCTATACGGACTCGAACCGTAGACCTTCTCGGTAAAACAGATCAAACGGATTATTATCAATATGATCTGAACTGTTTCAAAGACCCAACATGCACTTTTTTGCATTGGGCTCTTTCATTAACTGATAGAATCATCAGTCAGTCTGCCATATTTTTCTTAACAGAAAAATAAGATGAGGATATGGCTCCATGTGTTCGGATTCATTATTTTGGATTCCGATCCAGGAACACTACCAAAGTTTTTCAAAGGTAGGGTTATCTTGACGTAGGTCTGCCTCTGGCTTAGATCAACCTAAGTTAAATGAAGTCTCTATCGTTTTACTTCAAAAAAATCAAATATGAAACTCCATACACCTTAAAGTTCATAGGACGAAAAGAGATTTTTTTGAGGTCCTTATACTCATTATGCCTAGCATTGAATAGATTGTGTATTCACCTTATCAATATCTCAAATCGAGGATGGGGTCGGTTTGGTACCTAATAATGGATAATGGGTACCAAGATTGGACCTAATCATTTGTCAGGCTATTGTTCCCTCAAAGTTATGGGGTAAGACATCAACTTCCTAATAAGATCGATTTTTTTCATTGTATTGTATAGTATGACGGACTCCCCTGAAAAACATTGGCGCGCGTGTAAACGAGTTGCTCTACCAACTGAGCTATAGCCCTTAGTACTTGTGATACCTATTTTATCGTGTATATCATTTCTTGTCAAGATAAATATTTCACGATCCAACATCATAAATCTTTGATCTGTTTAAGTGGTATTGCTTAGATTAGTATTGCTTATAAGTAATATGATATTTATAATCCATTGATGGGGCAGGTTTCATTTGGTTCTCTTCGAGATGATAAATGGCCTACTTAACTCAGTGGTAGAGTATTGCTTTCATACGGCGGGAGTCATTGGTTCAAATCCAATAGTAGGTAGAACTTATTAGATACCCTTGACTGCGGTATCTAATAAGTTTTTCGGCCCACCCTCTTTCGTTTTAATTTAAGTTTTAATTTAATGAAAATTGATTTTTTTATCTTTTTTCTCTATTCATTTTTGAATTTTTTTGTTGTATCAAAATGGAATTTTGTCGAGTAAACACAATCAAGCAGAATACAATCCAACAACAACAAAATGGGGTTCGAAACAGAATTTCTTTTAATTATTCGAACGCACTAACTGGTTATGAAATCACCGCATTGGCATTGATAGCCTCTACTCGCGTCCTAGCTCGACGGAGAGCTAGATTTGCCTCAATTGTTTGTCTCTTTCCTTCAGCTTTTCTCAAATTAGCTTCCGCTATTTCAAGAGTTTGCTGAGCTTCTTGTGGATCAATGTCACTACCTCTCTCCGCATCATTTACTAAAACAGTGATCTCATTACTCCCTACTCTAGCAAAACCGCCCATCAGAGCCATCGTTACCCATTGGTCAGTAAGGCGTATTCTCAAAATACCTATATCTACAGCTGTGGCAATAGGGGCGTGGTTTGGTAATACGCCAATTTGACCACTATTTGTAGATAAAATGATTTCTTTCACTTCTGAATCCCAAACAATTCGATTGGGGGTCAATACACAAAGATTTAAGGTCATTTCTTCAAATTGCTCTCCATTTCTAAGTTCATAGCTTTCGCGGTAGCTTC